TTAATTGGTCAAACTTGAGGAAAGAATACTCCCAAATTCCATTTTTAAATTAGAATCAAACTAATCATTAAAGTAATTAATCTGTTAAAAGATACATGGTTTGGTAAAAGAAATCTTAGTGATTTTTTTTATTAATTTGATTTATTTTACCCCCTTTTGATAAATAGACAAATAAATCTTATATAAAATGTTAGATATTTTAGCGTTTCCTAGAAATGTTTTTTATTGAAATGGAAAATAATAAATCAATTTCATAATGAAACTAGTTAATGATTTGGAACAAACTAACTAAAAAGCGAGATTAGTACAAATTTTTTAACTTAGTGAATCCTATGATTCATATCGATTCATATCAGAGTCAAGTACTTTTTTTAGTGTAATTTTTTATCCTTACTTTATGAATATAAAGTCATCTAATAATAATGAGAATTTTCATTTTCGTTATTTTAAGAAAATCCTAGTTAATATCGCTTTTTATGAGCAAGTTGGTCATATCATTTGCCCAATTGTAACTTCTTTATTTTAATATTTGAAGTATGTTGGAAAGACTCAGAATAAGTAAGAATATATAAAATTCGAAAATTATCTTTAAGTTAGTACATCTCTTGATTTTTTTTATTGACCCCTTTTGTTTTGAAATTGAAAGGGGGTAGAATCCGGTAAATCAGAAACAATTAATTAAGAATAAAAAACTTTTTTTATGGAACAGACATATCAATATGCGTGGATAATACCTTTCCTTCCACTTCCAGTTCCTATGTTAATAGGAGCGGGACTTCTTCTTTTTCCGTCGGCAACAAAAAGTCTTCGCCGTATGTGGGCTTTTCAAAGTGTTTTTTTGTTAAGTATAGTCATGATTTTTTCGATCAATCTGTCTATTCAGCAAATAAATGGCAGTTCTATCTATCAATATGTATGGTCTTGGATCATCAATAATGATTTTTATTTAGAATTAGGTTACTTGATCGACCCACTTACTTCTATTATGTCAATATTAATCACTACTATTGGAATTATGGTTCTTATTTATAGTGATAATTATATGTCTTATGATCAAGGATATTTGAGATTTTTCGCTTATATGAGTTTTTTCAGTACTTCTATGTTAGGATTAGTTACTAGTTCTAATTTGATACAAATTTATATTTTTTGGGAATTGGTCGGAATGTGTTCATATCTATTAATAGGGTTTTGGTTCACACGGCCTGTTGCGGCAAATGCTTGCCAAAAGGCATTTGTAACTAATCGTGTTGGGGATTTTGGTTTATTATTAGGAATTTTAGGTTTTTATTGGATAACAGGGAGTTTCGAATTTCGAGATTTATTCAAAATATTCAATAACTTGATTTCTAATAATCATAATGAAGTCAATTTTTTATTTGTTACTTTGTGTGCCGTTCTATTATTTGCCGGTGCGGTTGCTAAATCTGCACAATTTCCCCTTCATGTATGGTTACCGGATGCCATGGAGGGGCCTACTCCTATTTCGGCTCTTATACATGCTGCTACTATGGTAGCTGCGGGCATTTTTCTTGTAGCTCGGCTTTTTCCTCTTTTCATAGTCATCCCTCACATAATGAATTTCATCTCTTTGGTAGGAGTAATAACAATATTATTCGGAGCTACTTTTGCCCTTGCTCAAAAAGACATTAAGAGAGGTTTAGCCTATTCCACAATGTCTCAATTGGGTTATATGATGTTAGCTCTAGGTATGGGGTCTTATCGAAGTGCTTTATTTCATTTGATTACTCATGCTTATTCGAAAGCATTATTGTTTTTAGGATCTGGATCCGTTATTCATTCAATGGAAACTCTTGTTGGATATTCTCCAAATAAAAGTCAGAATATGGTTTTTATGGGGGGTTTAACAAAGCATGTCCCAATTACCAAAATCGCTTTTTTATTAGGTACACTTTCTCTTTGTGGTATTCCGCCTCTTGCTTGTTTTTGGTCCAAAGATGAAATTCTTAACGATACTTGGTTGTATTCACCAATTTTCGCAATAATAGCTTGGTTTACAGCGGGATTAACCGCATTTTATATGTTTCGAATCTATTTACTTACTTTTGAAGGACATTTAAACGTTCATTTTCAAAATTACAGTGGCAAAAAAAATACCCCCTTCTATTCAATATCTTTATGGGGTAAAGAAGATTCGAAAATAATTAACAAAAATTTTCGTTTATTAACGTTATTAACAATGAAAAATCATAAGATTGCTTCTTTTTTTTCAAAAAAAACGTATCGAATTGATCAGAATGCAAGAAACATCACACAACCTTTTATTACTATTACCCGTTTTGGAAATAATAAGTTTTTTTCGTATCCTTATGAATCAGATAATACTATGTTATTTCCTATACTTGTATTGGTTCTATTTACGTTGTTCGTTGGATCCCTAGGAATTCCTTTCAATCAAGAAGGAGTGTATTTGGACATATTATCAAAATGGTTAACTCCGTCTATAAACCTTTTACATAAAAATTTGAATAATTCAATA